GCTAGCGTAGCTTAAACCAAAGCATAACACTGAAGATGTTAAGATGACCCCTAGAAATGTTCCGCAGGCACAAAGGCTTGGTCCTGACTTTACTATCAGCTTTAACCCAACTTATACATGCAAGTCTCCGCATCCCTGTGAGAATGCCCTCAATCCCCTGCCCGGGGACGAGGAGCAGGCATCAGGCACATCTTTTGAAGCCGCGCCCAAGACGCCTTGCTACGCCACTCCCCTAAGGGAACTCAGCAGTAATAGACATTAAGCCATAAGTGTAAACTTGACTTAGTTAGGGTTATCAGGGCCGGTAAAATTCGTGCCAGCCACCGCGGTTATACGAAAGGCCCTAGTTGCTAGCCACGGCGTAAAGGGTGGTTAAGGGCAATTGTAAATAAAGCTAAAGACCCCCTAAGCCGTCATACGCATTCCGGGGGCACGAAACCCTAGCACGAAAGTAGCTTTAAAAATATACCTGACCCCACGAAAGCTAAGAAACAAACTGGGATTAGATACCCCACTATGCTTAGCCTTAAACCCAGATGTACTCTTACACACACATCCGCCCGGGTACTACGAGCACAGCTTAAAACCCAAAGGACTTGGCGGTGTCTCAGACCCACCTAGAGGAGCCTGTTCTATAACCGATAACCCCCGTTAAACCTCACCACTTCTTGTTATTACCGCCTATATACCGCCGTCGTCAGCTTACCCTGTGAAGGTCTAACAGTAAGCAAAATGGGCCCACCCAAAAACGTCAGGTCGAGGTGTAGCGTACGAAGTGGGAAGAAATGGGCTACATTTTCTACAACTAGAATATTAAACGAATGGCACTATGAAAATTATTGCCTGAAGGTGGATTTAGTAGTAAAAAGCAAACAGAGTGTCCTTTTGAATTAGGCTCTGAGACGCGCACACACCGCCCGTCACTCTCCCCTACACATACCTATTCCATATTCCTAATACACCACACATCAATACGGGGAGGCAAGTCGTAACATGGTAAGTGTACCGGAAGGTGCACTTGGAACAATCAGGACGTGGCTGAGATAGCCAAGCATCTCCCTTACACCGAGAAGACATCCATGCAAATTGGATCGCCCTGAGCCAAAAAGCTAGCTTAACTCCCCGAACACCTAAAACAACATTAAAACACTCCAAAAAACTACAACATCCCAAATTAAAACATTCTACCACCTTAGTACGTGCGACAGAAAAGGTAATAATAAAGCAATAAATAAAGTACCGCAAGGGAACGCTGAAAGAGAAATGAAATAAATCATTAAAGCACAACAAAGCAGAGACTAAACCTCGTACCTTTTGCATCATGATTTAGCCAGTCCTCCGAGCAAAGCGCACTTTAGTTCTAGACCCCGAAACTAAGTGAGCTACCCCGAGACAGCCTATAAATTAGGGCCAACCCGTCTCTGTGGCAAAAGAGTGGGAAGATCTCCGGGTAGAGGTGACAAGCCTACCGAACTTAGTTATAGCTGGTTGCCTAGGAAATGAATAGAAGTTCAGCCTCGTACCCCTCACCTCACAAATACCTTTAAAATATATGAGCCCGAGAAACCTACGAGAGTTAGTCAAAGGGGGTACAGCCCCTTTGATACAGGACACAACCTCATCAGGAGGTTAAAGATTATACTAAACAAGATACACCGCTCCAGTGGGCCTAAAAGCAGCCACCTGTAACAGAAAGCGTTAAAGCTCTGGCGGATCCTAATCTATTATTTAAATATTACATCTTAAACCCCTAATTGTACTAGGCCAATCCATGCCCGCATGGAAGAGATACTGCTAAAATGAGTAATAAGAAGGAACCCCCTTCTCCTAGCCTACGTGTATGCTAAATTGGACCCCCCACTAGCAATTAACGAACCCAATTAAAGAGGGCATTGTGAACATATTAAATATCAAGAAATCCTCACACACCCCCATCGTTAACCCCACACCGGAAGGCACTATAGGAAAGACTAAAAGAAAAGGAAGGAACTCGGCAAACATAAGCCTCGCCTGTTTACCAAAAACATCGCCTCCTGCAAAAATCAACGTATAGGAGGTCTTGCCTGCCCAGTGACATGTTAAACGGCCGCGGTATTTTGACCGTGCGAAGGTAGCGCAATCACTTGTCTCTTAAATGGAGACCTGTATGAATGGTGGAACGAGGGCTTAACTGTCTCCCCTTTCAAGTCAATGAAATTGATCTGCCCGTGCAGAAGCGGACATATATCTACAAGACGAGAAGACCCTTTGGAGCTTAAGATTCAAGATCAACTACGTCAAGAACCCAGTTAAACTAAGTAGCACCTGATCCCAATCTTCTGTTGGGGCGACCACGGGAGAAAATAAAGCTCCCATGCGGACTGGGGTAAACCCCTAAAACCAAGAGTGACAACTCTAAGTCACAGAATCTCTGACCAAAAGATCCGGCTACCTGCCGACCAACGAACCAAGTTACCCTAGGGATAACAGCGCAATCCCCTTTCAGAGTCCATATCGACAAGGGGGTTTACGACCTCGATGTTGGATCAGGACATCCTAATGGTGCAGCCGCTATTAAGGGTTCGTTTGTTCAACGATTAAAGTCCTACGTGATCTGAGTTCAGACCGGAGTAATCCAGGTCAGTTTCTATCTGTAATGCCACTTTTCCTAGTACGAAAGGACCGGAGAAGGGGGGCCTATGTTGTCAGCACGCCCCACCCCAATTTAATGACATCAACTAAATTAAACAAAGGGAGGGCACAATCCCATATCAAGATAAGATTATTAAGATGGCAGAGCCCGGCAATTGCAAAAGGCCTAAGCCCTTTCACCCGGAGGTTCAAGTCCTCCTCTTAATTATGATAACCCCCTTAATCACTCACATCATTAATCCCCTGGCCTATATCGTACCAGTTCTGCTAGCAGTGGCCTTTCTAACTCTAATCGAACGCAAAGTCCTTGGCTATATACAACTACGAAAAGGCCCTAATGTTGTAGGCCCCTACGGCCTCCTCCAGCCAATCGCAGACGGAGTTAAACTATTTATTAAAGAACCTATTCGTCCATCAACTTCCTCCCCATTTTTATTTCTCGCCACCCCTATACTAGCCCTCACCCTAGCATTAATACTGTGAGCCCCCATACCACTCCCCCATCCCGTAACCGACCTAAATCTTGGTATATTATTTATTCTAGCCCTCTCCAGTTTAGCAGTTTATTCTATTTTAGGGTCAGGATGGGCCTCAAATTCAAAATATGCCCTAATCGGAGCCCTCCGAGCAGTCGCCCAAACCATCTCCTATGAAGTGAGTCTAGGGTTAATTTTACTATCAATTATTATTTTTACAGGAGGTTTTACCCTCCAAATATTTAATGCGACACAAGAGGCCATTTGACTCCTAATCCCCGCCTGACCCCTCGCCGCCATATGATATATTTCTACCCTTGCAGAGACAAATCGAGCCCCATTTGACCTAACAGAAGGAGAATCTGAACTAGTATCCGGCTTCAATGTAGAATACGCCGGCGGTCCCTTCGCACTATTTTTCCTAGCCGAATATGCCAACATCCTCCTAATAAATACATTATCCGCTATCCTATTTATAGGAGCAATGCACCTCCCACACGCCCCTGAACTGGCCACAATAAACATTATAATAAAAGCTGCCCTATTATCTATATTATTCCTATGAGTCCGCGCCTCATATCCTCGCTTCCGATATGATCAACTTATACACTTAGTGTGAAAAAATTTTCTACCAATAACACTAGCCCTCATTTTATGACATGCCGCCCTCCCCATTGCACTCACAGGGCTACCCCCTCAACTATAGTGGAGCCGTGCCTGAATGCTAAAGGGCCACTTTGATAGAGTGAAAAATGGAGGCTAAAATCCCCCCGGCTCCTTAGAAAGAAAGGACTTGAACCTATATCATGGAGATCAAAACTCCAAGTGTTTCCATTACACCACTTCCTAGTAAGATCAGCTAAATTAAGCTTTTGGGCCCATACCCCAAAAATGTAGGTTAAAATCCTTCTCTTACCAATGAGCCCCTACGTCATCACAATTCTATTATCAAGTCTAGGTCTAGGCACCGCCCTCACCTTTATAAGCTCCCACTGGCTGTTAGCCTGAATAGGCCTAGAAATTAATACTCTAGCAATTCTACCCCTAATAGCCCAACACCACCACCCCCGAGCAGTAGAAGCCACCACCAAATATTTTTTAGCCCAAGCTGCAGCCGCAGCAACCATCTTATTCGCTAGTTCTATTAACGCCTGAACTACGGGAGAATGAAACATTTACTGCCTATCACACCCCGCCGCAACCATCCTAATTACCATAGCCCTTGCACTAAAAGTAGGACTGGCCCCCGTACACTTCTGAATGCCCCCCGTCATACAAGGCCTAAGTCTCTCCACAGGACTAATTATGGCCACCTGACAAAAACTGGCCCCATTTGCACTAATCATTCAAATAGCCCCCTTTACCCACCCCCTCCTGCTTACAACCCTAGGACTTCTATCTGTCTTCATTGGGGGCTGAGGAGGGCTAAACCAAACTCAACTACGAAAAATTTTAGCCTATTCATCCGTCGCCCACCTCGGCTGAATAATCATCATTACACAATTCAAACCACAACTAACCATTCTAGTATTAATCATCTATATTATCATAACATCAACAACATTCTTAACATTTAAGTTAATAGCCGCTACAAAAATCAATACCCTGGCAATGAGCTGAGCTAAAGCACCCACTACCACGGCCATGGCTGCTCTAGCCCTCTTATCCCTGGGGGGCCTCCCCCCGCTAACAGGCTTCATGCCAAAATGACTAATTTTACAAGAACTTACAATCCAAGAACTTCCACTCACCGCAACTCTAATAGCACTTAGCGCTCTACTAAGTCTGTACTTCTACCTACGACTCTGCTACGCCATGACACTGACAATTTCCCCCAACATAAACAACTCCACCACCCCCTGACGCATACAAAATACACGGCCCACCATCCCCCTGGCCATATTAATAACTATAACCTTACTACTCCTGCCCATCACCCCCCTGGCCCAAACTCTAGTCAGCTAGAGATTTAGGATAATACTAGACCAAAAGCCTTCAAAGCTTTAAGTAGGAGTGAAAATCTCCTAATCTCTGCATAAGACTTGCAAGACTTTATCTCACATCTTCTGAATGCAACCCAGACACTTTAATTAAGCTAAAGCCTTTCTAGATGAGAAGGCCTCGATCCTACAAACTCCTAGTTAACAGCTAGGTACTCAAACCAGCGAGCATTCATCTACTTTCCCCGCCCCGGCAAAAAAGGCGGGGAAAGCCCCGGCAGGCTGTTAACCTGCTTCTTAAGATTTGCAATCTAATGTGAATACACCACAAGGCTTATGATAGGAAAAGGACTTAAACCTTCGTTCACGGAGCTACAATCCGCCGCCTAACTCTCGGCCACCCTACCTGTGACAATCACGCGCTGATTTTTCTCAACCAACCACAAAGACATTGGCACCCTCTACCTCGTATTCGGTGCTTGAGCCGGAATAGTTGGCACAGCCCTTAGCCTACTTATCCGGGCAGAGCTAGCCCAACCTGGTGCCCTTCTAGGCGATGACCAGATTTATAATGTTATTGTTACTGCCCACGCCTTTGTAATAATTTTCTTTATAGTAATACCGATTATAATTGGGGGATTTGGGAACTGACTTGTGCCCCTCATGATTGGAGCACCAGACATAGCTTTCCCCCGAATAAATAACATAAGCTTTTGACTCCTTCCCCCCTCCCTTCTCCTTCTACTAGCCTCCTCCGGAGTTGAAGCAGGGGCAGGAACGGGATGAACTGTTTATCCACCACTTGCTGGCAACCTCGCACATGCAGGGGCCTCTGTAGACTTGACCATCTTTTCACTTCACCTTGCAGGGGTTTCATCTATTCTAGGGGCCATTAATTTTATTACAACCATTATTAATATAAAACCCCCCGCAATTTCACAGTATCAAACGCCTCTGTTTGTTTGAGCTGTTCTTATCACGGCTGTCCTCCTATTATTATCTCTCCCAGTCTTAGCAGCTGGTATTACAATGCTACTAACTGACCGAAACTTAAACACCACATTCTTTGACCCGGCAGGTGGAGGAGACCCAATTTTATACCAGCATCTTTTCTGATTCTTCGGCCATCCTGAAGTATATATTTTAATTTTGCCTGGCTTTGGCATGATCTCTCATATTGTCGCATACTATGCAGGCAAAAAAGAACCATTCGGCTACATAGGAATAGTGTGAGCTATGATGGCAATTGGCCTTCTAGGCTTCATCGTATGAGCTCACCACATATTTACAGTAGGCATAGATGTAGACACCCGAGCATATTTTACATCCGCAACAATAATTATCGCAATCCCAACCGGTGTAAAAGTATTCAGTTGACTTGCCACCTTACACGGAGGGGCTATTAAATGAGAAACTCCTCTGCTCTGAGCCCTAGGCTTCATCTTCCTCTTTACCGTGGGAGGACTTACCGGAATTGTTCTGGCCAATTCGTCTCTAGACATCGTATTACATGACACTTATTATGTGGTAGCCCATTTCCACTACGTCCTATCAATAGGTGCAGTCTTTGCTATCATGGGGGCCTTTGTCCACTGATTTCCTCTCTTCACAGGATACACAATGCATGATACCTGAACAAAAATCCACTTTGGAACAATATTTGTAGGAGTAAACCTCACCTTTTTCCCACAGCATTTCCTAGGCCTCGCTGGCATGCCCCGACGATACTCAGACTACCCTGATGCATACTCATTATGAAATATTATCTCTTCCATCGGCTCCCTTGTATCCCTAGTAGCAGTTGTAATATTTCTTTATATTCTATGAGAAGCCTTCACTGCCAAACGAGAAGTACTGTCCATTGAACTTACTTCTACAAATGTAGAATGATTACACGGATGCCCTCCGCCCTACCACACATTCGAGGAGCCGGCCTTTGTGCAAGTGCAAACGAACTAACGAGAAAGGAAGGAATCGAACCCCCATAAACTAGTTTCAAGCCAGTTACATAACCACTCTGTCACTTTCTTCTATAAGATACTAGTATAATTGAACAATACCCTGCCTTGTCAAGGCGGAACTGTAGGTTGAAATCCTGCGTATCTTAAGCCTCACAGCTTAATGGCACATCCCTCACAACTAGGATTCCAAGACGCGGCCTCCCCTGTAATAGAAGAACTTCTGCACTTTCACGACCATGCCTTAATAATCGTTTTCCTAATCAGCACTCTAGTCTTATACATTATTGTTGTTATAGTAACCACCAAGCTCACTAATAAATATATTTTGGACTCCCAAGAAATTGAAATTGTTTGAACCATTCTCCCAGCAGTAATTCTTATTTTAATTGCCCTCCCTTCTCTCCGAATTCTCTACCTAATAGATGAAGTAAATGATCCCCACTTAACAGTAAAAGCCATGGGCCACCAATGATATTGAAGCTATGAGTACACTGACTACGAAAATTTGGCCTTTGACTCATATATAATTCCTACACAAGACCTTGCTCCAGGACAATTTCGACTACTTGAAACCGATCATCGAATAGTAATTCCGATAGAATCTCCAATTCGAGTTCTAGTCTCAGCTGAAGATGTACTTCACTCCTGGGCTGTTCCCGCACTTGGCATTAAAATAGATGCCGTACCAGGACGACTCAATCAAGCATCTTTTATTACCTCCCGCCCCGGAGTATTTTATGGACAATGTTCTGAAATTTGTGGAGCCAACCACAGTTTCATACCTATCGTTGTAGAAGCCGTTCCCCTAGAACACTTTGAAGGCTGATCCTCTCTTATGCTTGAAGACGCCTCACTAGGAAGCTAAATAGGGCCTAGCATTAGCCTTTTAAGCTAAAGATTGGCGGCCCCCAACCGCCCCTAGTGATATGCCACAATTAAACCCCGCCCCATGATTTGCAATCCTTGTATTCTCGTGACTAATTTTCCTAACAGTAATTCCAAACAAAGTCCTAAACCACACCTTCACAAATGAAGTCACGGCATTAAGCGCCGAAAACCTTAAATCAGACACCTGAAATTGACCATGGCACTAAACCTGTTTGACCAATTTATAAGCCCCACACATCTAGGCATCCCACTAATTGCTATTGCACTCACCCTCCCATGAATCTTAATCCCATCCCCAACCGCCCGCTACCAAAACAACCGACTAATTTCACTACAGAGCTGATTTATTAAAACCTTTACACAACAACTGCTCACCCCACTAAATCCGGGGGGACACAAATGAGCCCTAATTCTGGCCTCATTAATAATTTTTATTCTTACCCTAAATATATTAGGACTACTACCCTACACATTCACACCCACCACACAACTATCATTAAACATGGGGCTAGCCGTCCCGCTATGACTAGCCACAGTCATTATCGGACTCCGAAATCAACCTACCGCAGCCCTAGGACACCTCCTACCAGAAGGGACCCCCGCCCCTCTAATCCCAATTCTAATTATTATTGAAACCATTAGCCTGTTTATCCGCCCCCTGGCGCTCGGAGTTCGACTAACAGCTAATCTCACAGCCGGCCATCTACTTATTCAATTAATTTCTACAGCAACTATTACCCTCATGCCCGTAATAACTACAGTAGCAGCCCTCACCGCCATTCTTCTAGCACTGCTAACACTCCTAGAAATCGCAGTAGCTATTATTCAAGCCTACGTATTTGTTCTCTTACTAAGCCTATACTTACAAGAAAACGTATAATGGCCCACCAAGCACACGCATACCACATGGTTGATCCAAGCCCATGGCCCCTCACCGGAGCAGTAGCTGCACTCCTAATAACATCAGGTCTAGCAATCTGATTTCACTTCCACTCAACCGTCCTAATAACCCTGGGACTAATTCTTCTACTCCTTACGATGTATCAATGATGACGAGATATCATCCGAGAAGGTACTTTCCAAGGACACCATACGCCCCCCGTCCAAAAAGGCCTACGGTACGGAATGATCCTATTTATCACTTCTGAAGTATTTTTCTTTCTTGGATTTTTTTGAGCATTTTACCACTCCAGTCTCGCCCCCACCCCAGAACTTGGTGGATGCTGACCCCCCACCGGCATTACTCCCCTTGACCCATTTGAAGTTCCCCTTCTCAATACAGCAGTACTATTAGCATCAGGAGTCACCGTAACATGATCCCACCACAGCCTCATGGAAGGGGGACGTAAACAAGCAGTTCAATCCCTTGCTCTAACTATTCTCCTAGGTTTCTATTTTACCGCCCTCCAAGCCATAGAATACTACGAAGCCCCATTTACTATTGCAGACGGGGTATATGGCTCAACTTTCTTCGTAGCAACAGGCTTCCACGGACTCCACGTTATCATCGGCTCAACCTTCCTTGCTATTTGTCTCCTTCGACAGATTCAATATCATTTTACATCAGAACACCACTTTGGGTTCGAAGCCGCTGCCTGATACTGACACTTCGTAGATGTTGTATGATTATTCTTATACGTCTCTATTTACTGATGAGGCTCATATCTTTCTAGTATTAAAGTTAGTACGAATGACTTCCAATCATCTAGTCTTGGTTAAAATCCAAGGAAAGATAATGAACTTGATTGTAACAATTATACTTATCACTATTATTCTCTCCATAATCTTGGCCACAGTATCATTCTGATTACCCCAAATAACCCCCGACGCAGAAAAACTTTCCCCATATGAATGCGGCTTCGACCCACTAGGCTCTGCACGCTTGCCATTTTCCCTACGGTTCTTTCTAGTCGCCATTTTATTCTTATTATTTGATCTAGAAATTGCCCTTCTTCTCCCGCTCCCCTGAGGTAACCAACTACTCGACCCTACATACACCCTTTTATGAGCTGCAACTATTTTAATTCTACTCACCCTAGGCTTAATTTATGAGTGATTACAAGGAGGCCTAGAATGGGCCGAATAGGGGACTAGTCCAAATTAAGACCTCTGATTTCGACTCAGAAAACCGCGGTTAAATTCCGCGGTCCCCTTATGACACCAGTTTACTTCAGCTTTACCTCAGCATTTACTCTAGGACTCACAGGACTAGCATTTCATCGAACCCACCTGCTCTCAGCCCTACTATGCTTAGAAGGCATAATATTATCTTTATTCATCGCCCTCGCCCTTTGGATGCTTCAACTAGAAACCACTGCCTTCTCTGCTGCCCCTATTCTACTTTTAGCCTTTTCAGCCTGCGAAGCTAGCGCGGGCCTAGCCCTGCTAGTTGCCACAGCCCGGACTCACGGCACAGATCGCCTACAGTCCCTAAACCTACTACAATGCTAAAAATTCTCGTTCCAACAATTATACTATTTCCCACAATTTGACTCTCTTCCCCCAAATGAGTTTGAACCACCACAACTCTTCAAAGTCTAATCATTGCTCTATTTAGCCTAACTTGAATTAACTGACCCTCAGAAACAGACTGGGCATCCTCTAACATGTACATAGGCACAGACCCCCTATCAACCCCCCTTTTAGTACTCACATGTTGACTACTCCCCCTTATAATCCTCGCCAGCCAAAACCACATTAAAACTGAACCCATCTCCCGACAACGAAGCTACATTACTCTTTTGACCTCCCTGCAAACTTTTCTAATTATAGCATTTGGAGCCACCGAAATCATCATATTCTACGTCATATTTGAAGCAACCCTCATCCCTACTCTCATTATTATTACCCGATGGGGGAATCAAGCCGAACGATTAAGTGCAGGGACATACTTTCTATTCTACACCCTGGCCGGCTCCCTCCCCTTGCTAGTTGCACTCCTTTTGTTATACCAAACCACAGGCTCCCTCTCTATATTTATTATTCAATATTCACAACCAATAGCCCTTAGCTCCTGAGGAGACAAAATTTGGTGAGCAGGTTGTTTAATTGCCTTTCTAGTAAAAATACCCCTATATGGAGTCCACCTATGATTACCAAAAGCCCATGTAGAAGCCCCCGTGGCCGGGTCCATAGTCCTAGCCGCAATTTTACTTAAACTTGGAGGCTACGGTATAATACGAATAATAGTAATCCTAGACCCCCTATCTAAAGATATAGTTTACCCCATTATTGCTCTGGCCTTATGAGGAATTATTATAACAGGCTCCATTTGCCTACGACAAACGGATTTAAAGTCACTAATTGCCTATTCATCCGTGAGCCACATAGGCCTTGTCGCAGGCGGAATCTTAATTCAGACCCCATGAGGCTTTACCGGAGCCCTCGTACTAATGATTGCTCACGGTCTGGTGTCATCCGCCCTATTCTGTCTAGCCAATACTACATACGAACGCACCCACAGCCGAACAATAATCTTAGCTCGCGGACTACAAATTATCTTCCCCCTAACCGCTGTTTGATGATTCTTATCCAACCTAGCAAATTTAGCACTTCCCCCTCTACCCAATCTAATAGGGGAACTTGTAATTATTACTGCCCTATTTAACTGATCTCCGTGGACCCTAATTTTGACTGGAGCTGGTACACTTATTACCGCAGCATACTCACTCTATCTATTCCTAATAACACAACGAGGCCCGCTCCCACAACACATTATTAACATTCAACCCTTCCATACACGAGAACACCTACTAATAGCCCTTCACCTCCTCCCAGTTGCTCTCCTCATCACAAAGCCTGAGATCATATGAGGCTGATGATACTGTAGATATAGTTTAATATAAAACATTAGATTGTGGTTCTAAAAACAGAGGTTAAACCCCCCTTATCCACCGAAAGAGGCCCATAGGCCATAGAGACTGCTAATCCCTATTACCACGGTTAAACTCCGTGGCTCATTCGAAGCTCCTAAAGGATAATAGCTCATCCGTTGGTCTTAGGAACCAAAAACTCTTGGTGCAACTCCAAGTAGGAGCTATGGCAAATATTATGACTACCACCCTCCTCCTCACCCTAACAATTCTAGTGCTACCACTTATAATAACACTAACCCCCAAACCCCTAGATCAAAAATGGGCCCTAAAGCACGTTAAAGTCGCCGTAAGCACCGCATTTTTCATCAGCACTATTCCTCTCATTATTTTCTTAGACCAGGGAACAGAAAATATTATCACCACCTGAAACTGAATAAACATCATAAACTTTGACATTAATCTTAGTTTTAAATTTGACCACTATTCACTCATTTTTACCCCCATTGCCCTGTACGTAACATGATCAATTCTAGAGTTTGCATCATGGTATATACACTCCGACCCCTGCCTAAACCGATTTTTCAAATATTTACTACTCTTCCTAGTAGCCATAGTTATTTTAGTCACAGCCAACAATTTATTTCAACTATTTATTGGTTGAGAAGGCGTTGGCATTATATCCTTTCTCCTAATTGGATGGTGACATGGCCGAACCGACGCTAACACGGCAGCTCTCCAAGCAGTTATCTATAATCGAGTTGGTGACATTGGCCTAATTCTAGCAATCGCCTGAATTGCAACAAATCTTAATTCCTGGGAAATCCCACAAATCTTTTTATTATCCAAAGACTTTGATATGACCCTACCACTTATGGGCCTCATCTTGGCCGCCACCGGGAAATCTGCTCAATTTGGACTACACCCCTGACTACCTTCGGCAATGGAAGGCCCAACCCCGGTCTCAGCCCTACTACACTCAAGCACAATAGTCGTCGCAGGGATCTTTCTACTAATTCGCCTTCACCCCCTGATAGAAGACAACCAACTAGCCCTTACCACCTGCCTTTGCCTCGGCGCCCTAACAACGCTATTTACCGCAACCTGTGCTCTCACCCAGAATGACATCAAAAAAATTGTAGCATTCTCAACATCAAGTCAACTCGGCCTCATAATAGTAACCATCGGTCTCAACCAGCCCCAACTAGCCTTCCTCCACATCTGTACCCACGCCTTCTTTAAAGCTATACTCTTCTTATGCTCCGGCTCAATTATTCACAACCTTAATGATGAGCAAGACATTCGAAAAATAGGCGGCCTACATAAACTCATGCCATTCACCTCATCATGCCTCATTATTGGCAGCCTCGCATTAACAGGAATGCCCTTCTTAGCGGGCTTCTTTTCAAAAGATGCAATTATTGAGGCTCTTAATACCTCCCATTTAAACGCCTGAGCCCTAGCCCTGACACTAATTGCCACCTCCTTTACCGCAGTCTATAGCCTACGAGTTATCTATTTTGTAGTAATGGGCTCACCACGATTTTCAACTCTATCCCCCATTAATGAAAACCATCCCGCAGTAATTGCATCAATTGAACGCCTAGCCTGAGGGAGCATCATCGCAGGACTAATCATCACCTCAAATTTCCTGCCATCTAAAATCCCTACAATAACAATACCTCTCTCCCTTAAAATAGCTGCTTTAGCAGTTACAGTAGCTGGCCTCATCATCGCCCTAGCATTAGCCACAACAACATCCAAACAAATCAAAATTACCCCCATCTTAACCCCACACAACTTCTCCAACATACTGGGGTTCTTCCCATCAATTATCCACCGCTCCATTCCTAAATTTAACCTCGCCCTAGGAAAACAAGCCACAAAGCTTGACCGACAATGAATAGAAATAGGCCCCAAAGGACTCCATCCCATACACTTCACTCTATCCTCAATATTTGATTCTATTAATACCAACATTATCAAAGTCTACCTAACCTTTTACCTAATTTCAACAATTTTAGTTATTGTGCTACTTTCTACAACCTAAACCGCCCGAAGCGCCCCTCGATTTAAACCTCGAGTTAATTCTAACACAACAAAAAGACACAACAATAAAACTCAGGCACATACCACTAATATTCCTCCTCCCCAAGAATATATTAAAGAAATCCCCCCAATATCCCCACGCACCACAAAAAACTCCTTAAACTCATCAACAACTAAATACCCCCCATGCCCTCCTCAAAATCATCACACCGCAACCCCCACACCCAACAAGTATATCAAAACATAAGCTTTCACCGACCCGGCCCCCCATGTCTCAGGAAAAGGCTCAGCGGCCAAAGCCGCTGAATATGCAAATACCACCAACATTCCCCCTAAATAAATTAAAAACAACATTAAACCCACTAATGACCCCCCATGCCCCACCAACACCCCGCACCCAACCCCTCCCGCTACAGCTAAACCTAGGGCAGCAAAATAGGGCGCAGGATTAGAAGCGACCCCCACCAACCCAACCACTAGACTCAACAAAAACAGATCAAGAAAATATGTCATAATTCTCACCCGGGCTCTAACCAGGACCAATGACTTGAAAACCCACCGTTGTAATTCAACTATGAGAACTATGGTCACCCGAAAAACCCACCCCCTCTTCAAAATTGCCAACAACGCACTAATTGACCTCCCCGCCCCATCTAACATCTCTGCATGATGAAACTTTGGCTCCCTATTATTATTGTGCCTCGTAATACAAATCCTAACCGGACTATTCTTAGCCATACACTATACCTCAGACATCTCAACTGCTTTTTCATCTGTAGTCCACATCTGCCGAGATGTAAACTATGGATGGCTTATCCGCAACCTGCACGCCAACGGAGCCTCCTTCTTCTTCATTTGCATTTACCTGCACATTGGACGCGGCCTTTATTACGGCTCCTATCTCTATAAAGAAACCTGAAACATCGGAGTAATCCTCCTACTACTAGTAATAATAACCGCATTTGTTGGATATGTACTGCCATGAGGACAAATATCATTCTGAGGTGCCACAGTCATCACAAACCTTCTATCAGCTGTCCCGTACATAGGAGATGCTCTTGTACAATGGATCTGAGGGGGATTTTCCGTAGACAATGCAACACTAACCCGATTCTTCGCATTTCACTTCCTTCTCCCATTTGCAGTTGTTGCAGCAACATTACTACACGCCCTCTTTTTACATGAGACAGGCTCTAACAACCCCATCGGACTAAATTCTGACGCAGATAAAATTTCCTTCCACCCCTATTTCTCCTACAAAGACCTCCTAGGCTTTGCCCTGCTCATCGTAGCCCTCGCCTTATTAGCTCTTTTTTCCCCTAACCTCCTTGGTGACCCAGAAAACTTCACCCCAGCTAACCCCCTGGTAACACCCCCTCATATTAAACCCGAATGATATTTCCTATTTGCCTACGCAATTCTACGATCAATCCCTAACAAACTAGGGGGAGTCTTAGCCCTCCTCCTCTCCATCCTAGTACTCATGGTTGTCCCCCTCCTGCACACGTCCAAACAGCAAGGCCTCACTTTCCGCCCCCTCTCCCAAATTCTATTTTGAACCCTTGTAGCAGACGTGGCCATTTTAACATGGATCGGCGGGATGCCCGTTGAACACCCATTTATCATCATTGGACAAATCGCCTCCGCACTATACTTTTCCCTCTTCCTAATCTTCAACCCCATAATAGGTTGGCTAGAAAACAAAACTATTAATTTAAAATGCTCTAGTAGCTTAATCATAAAGCACCGGTCTTGTAATCCGGAGACTGAAGGCTAAATCCCCTCCTAGTGCCAGAAAAAAGAGATTTTAACTCCCACCACTAACTCCCAAAGCTAGAATTCTTAATTAAACTATTTTCTGTTCTCTAAACCTAAAATTCCCCCGACATAAATTAATTCACTATGATCTAGTACATATTATGCATAATTCAACACTATGATCTAGTACATATTATGTATAATATTACATTATGGTTTGATACATTACATGTAATATCAACATATCACTACATTAAACATTTTTGCTTACAACATTAAAAGAAACAGGACATAAACCATAACAATTCAAACTCATAAGTACATTATTTTAAAACGAGCAATTGATTAACTCCTAAACAATTCCATAAAACCATTTTCTATGCGTTCCCCAACTAATCTTGCAAATCAAATATTTAATGTAGTAAGAGACCACCATCCCTATATACCTAAAGACACACAGTCCTTGAACGATCAGGGACAAAACTTGTGAGGGTTATACAACTTGCACTATTACTGGCATCTGGTTCCTATTTCAGGTCCATACATTTAAGCCCCTCATATATATTAATTATCCTGACATCACTTATTGGTGTAACTTCGTTGTAGCAAGCACCCCCCAAGCCAAGGCGTTCTCTTACAGGCATGGGGTTTTTAATTTTTAGGTCACTTTCATTTGGCATACAGCTGTAGGAAAGTTCAACAAATATATTAAGGTCGTCCTATTCCATGAAGAGCAAAAGATTATGTAATGCTTCAATGACATACCTGAAATAATTACATATATCTCTATCAAGTACATAACATGCTGTTACTTCCACATATCTGCCTAAGATCCCCCTGGGTGCTCGCGCGCGGTAAACCCCCCTACCCCCTACGCCGTACGATTCCTAATTAATCCTGTTAAACCCCTAAACCAGGTAAGGCTCGGTTGGCATATTCAACGAGTGGTGGTGTGTGTTGATATATAGTGTTGTAAATTCGCATTACATTGTATA